GTTATCTTTTCAAATCTAGTTAAAATAAATAAATATTTTTTTGACTCATCTCGTTCTCCGTGTAGGATACCTCTTTTTGGTCTCATTCGATAGATTAAATGAAGAAAACTGCTCCACTATTTAATCTAATGAGTTCAAATTCAAATTTAAGTAAATTAAATTTGAATTTTTAATAAAGTAGAAGGGGGCGTATTCTAGGTTCTAAGGTCACTTAAAAAAAAAAAAAAAGAATCAAACAACTTATTTTCAAATTTTTACATATTCATTCAAAAAAAGTTATATGTTTTGACTGAAGTTAGATAATAGAGTTATTTATTTTTATGTATTATTTTTTTTATGATTAATTTCTTAATTTCTTAAAGAGTTTTTCAATGAATCAGTTACGTGAATTCTGAATCCTGAGATGGTGCAGATGCCAAATACGATGAATTGAGTTCTTTTTCTCTTTCTCTATTTTTGTTCATACCACCTATAATGATTAATAATTCACAAATTTTCAATTAAATTTTTTGATTCTTGGAACTATTATTTTTATCTATCTCTATCTCTTTAAAAATTTTTTAAATTGAAACTTAGGGAAGTACTTTAGAAACATATGTATAAAAAAACATATTTTATTGAGTCCCTTCATGCCTACTATAACTAGTTATTTCGGTTTTCTACTAGCAGCTTTAACTATAACCTCAGTTCTATTTATTGGTCTAAGCAAAATACGACTTATTTGAAATTAATTGAATGAAGATTTTTTTATAAAAAAGGATTTCTATGGTATTTGATATGTTCGATAGTTCCTTACCATGTTAATTACCCAATTTTGATCATTGAGATTCATCGGCAATACAGATTAAGAGCTAGGAATAGATAGTACCTCTCTTTTCTCCCTGAAAACAAAAGAAAATTGAAATGATTGAAGTTTCTTTATTTGGAATCGTCTTAGGTCTAATTCCTATTACTTTGGCTGGATTATTCGTAACTGCTTATTTACAATACAGACGTGGTGATCAGTTGGACTTTTGATTAATTAACATCTCTTTTTTTTGACTGACCTCCTTCTTGCTTTCATATGCGGGAGGTCTAATTCAGATTGCTGCTCAATTATTTTCGAACAGTGGAATTTTGACACAATCTAATAAACAAGATTGAAATCACGCTCTGTAGGATTTGAACCTACGACATTGGGTTTTGGAGACCCACGTTCTACCGAACTGAACTAAGAGCGCTTTTCTTGTTTTTTCTAAAATTTAACGAAAAGGCTAGAAAGAGGACATTCTTTAACCCGAATCGATTTTGTACGTATATACTATATCATAGTATATCATAAATTTCATAATTATATGTATGTCCAATTTTATTAAAAAAAGATAGATCTAAAACAGATCCCTCGTTACTGCTCTTCTGAGCAGTAATAGGTAGGGATGACAGGATTTGAACCCGTGACATTTTGTACCCAAAACAAACGCGCTACCAAGCTGCGCTACATCCCTTTCAATTGGTTTACAGTGTCATTGTAGAGAATTCCTGTCTTGTTTTCCACATCCTTCTTTTTTTTTTTTCTCATATCAGATAACAAACATATATATAATTAAAAAAATTACTTTTTTTTACGAAAATTCTCTCAATTTCAATTTTACATAAGTGGGCGTTTCCATTTGAAAATGGAATCTATAAGATCATTCTAGTAGACAATATTTCAATTCTAATTTTGAAAATGGGGGGGTTACGTATACAAATACAAGAACTTCTTAACTACATGTACATCTGTAGTTATATATATTACTATATATAATGTAATACAATAAAGAAGAAAGAAGGAGGATTTCAAATGCGAGATCTAAAAACATATCTTTCCGTAGCACCGGTACTAAGTACTCTATGGTTCGGTTCGTTAGCAGGTTTATTAATAGAGATTAATCGTTTATTTCCAGATGCATTAACATTTCCCTTTTTTTCATTCTAGTTATTAACATCAGAAAGGGTGAAAAAATTTATAGATACGATCAACGATCGGGGACTAACCCCCCCTTTTTTTTTTCTAATTATTTTTTTAGAATGAATTAGAGGGGGGGGGGGATGAAAGGTCATAAAAACGAGGGTTCAGGATCCAATTAAATTAGTAATAGAACGAAAAAGAAAGTGTTGCTAAGGAAAGAGTATCCTATGAGATACTTAACAAAAAATCCTGTACAAAGATTTTAAATATAGTTTTCAAAAAATCATTGTATTGCTTATTATTTTTTTTTATTTAATTACTAATTAATATTCATTGCAACGAAATATTTCAGAAATTTTTTTTAGTTAACAGCTTCTATTTTTTTGGTTCTTGTTCTTTCTGGATCCTAAAATGAAAATAGAAGGTTGGGGTGAATCATAAATCCAAAGGAGGTTTCATGGCCAAGGGTAAAGATGTTCGAGTAACAATTATTTTGGAATGTACCAGTTGTGCTCGAAATGATATTAAGAAGGAATCGGCGGGAATTTCCAGATATATTACTCAAAAAAATCGGCATAACACCCCTAGTCGATTGGAATTGAGAAAATTCTGTCCCTATTGTTATAAACATACAATTCACGGGGAAATCAAGAAATAGATCAAATTGAGTGCTTGTATGTCAACTTTTATTTTAAGAACAGAAATAATGATAGTATATATATTATTACATATATATAAATAGAAAATATAAACAAATAAATCAATAGAAAGAAATCTAATCCTATATTCTTAATTCTATATAGAAATAGAAATCGTTTTTTTTTTTTGATCCGATCAAAATAGGGTTTTAGAGATAAGGAATAAAAAAATTATGAATAAATCTAAGCGACCTTTTACTAAATCCAAGCGATCTTTTCGTAGGCGTTTGCCCCCGATCCAATCGGGGGATCGAATTGATTATAGAAACATGAGTTTAATTAGTCGATTTATTAGTGAACAAGGAAAAATATTATCTAGACGGGTGAATAGAGTGACTTTAAAACAACAACGATTAATTACTATTGCTATAAAACAAGCTCGTATTTTATCTTTGTTACCTTTTCTTAATAATCAGAAACAATTTGAAAGAAGTGAGTCGACCCCTAGAACTACTAGCCTTAGAACCAGAAAAAAATAGACTTATTCTTCAATTGAATAACAATTCCAATCTGAAGGAATTAAAAAAGAGATTAATATTTTGTTCGAACAATCCAATCAAGAATCAAAATTTGATTGTTACGTCTGTATCTGTCATAAAAAAAAAAAAAGAAAAGAATCGTCGAAAAGAAAAAGAATAACTCTTTTTTTAGCGACTATATACCCTCGTTTTATTTTGACGACTTTTTTTATAATACTAATTTCTACTCTACCTTCCCCGAGCTCATTCTCCTTAGAACTCTATTTCAAATATTTTAGTGGATTTCTTCCAATCCCCTTAGTTTTTTATCTCATTCGAAATCGTATAAAGACAACTCCTATTTAATAGAGCTATTTGTGCAAGTATTTTCCGATTAAGAAGTAATTGTTTCGTGTACAGATTGTGTATGAATCGGTTATAACTATAGAATACCTCCGTTTCGTGAATTACGGCATTTATTCGAGTGATCCATAAACGACGAAAATCTCTTTTTCTTTTACCCCTATCCCGATGAGCCGAAACTAAAGCTCTTATTCTCTGTTGAGTCATAGTTCGTGTAAGTCGTGAATGAGCCCCTCGAAAGCTTGATGCAAATAAACGAAGTTTTGTTCTACGCCTCCGAGCTATATATCCGCGTTTAATTCTAGTCATTGAATAAATCAAACTTTGATGAATAACTAATTCTTTTTTTAGTTATTCTTTTCCCCTTTACTAGTCATTAATAATCAAACGAATTATTCCAATGTATAAAAAAAAATTCCAATGGCTTTTGCTACTCTAACCTTCCCCACCACTATTTTTTACTAGGTATTTTGCTTTGCTTTGAAAGGAGAAATTGTTTTGATACTTGATATAAAAAAATAGAAGGACTACAAAAAGTAGTAAATAGAAATAGATAAATAGTGGGTTCCATCGTTTTTATGGTTACTTCTAAAACGGTGAGGTCTTCTCTATACACCGGAGCTTCTTGTTTTAATTAATCAATACTATTGGTAACTTGTACAATTCACATTATTTGGCTCTACCCCATGAATATTCCAGTAATAGGTCTTTCACAATGAGATCCACTTTATACAGTAACGGTATTTCATTTTTAAAATTGATTTGGTCGTTTACCCTGTTAGTCCGTTCTTTTCTTTCAAGAGTGGAATCTTTTTAATAAAAAATGGAATTTCCCCCGCTTAATGGGATAACCATTTGTTATCATTGGGGGTTTTCTAAAAAATGGAGTTGATTGGATTTGCACCAATGTAAACCATAAGTTTCAGACACAATAGAAGGTATGAACGATCCATTTTTTTTTAATAATGAATCGAGTTCCTCCATTCTATTTTATTCACAGGTACTGATCCTTGGTATTTCAAAAAGAATTTCCTTTTTGTGTCTCAGTCTAGGATCTAAACGAGTCGCACATACACCCGAGTACATGTTCCTCGTCGCTGAGGGCATCCCCGAAGCGCTGGGGATTTCGTGACATTTCGGATTGGCTGTCTTGTATTTCTAATAAGTTGTTTAATGGTTGGCATACGGAATCATATAAATAATGGGCTGGTTTAGATTGGTTCTAACCGGCTAATTCTGAATTACTTCTCGTCAATATTAAAAAAAATATATTTAAGAGAATATGAAACTAAACCTTTAATCGAAAAAGATATAAAATTAGCAATTGTAGATTTGTATGAAATCGCTCCTATTTTTTATTGAACCGCTACAAGATCAACAATTCCATGAGCTTGGGCTTCTGTTGCTGACATAAAAACATCCCTTTCCATGTCTTCGGATACAACCCATATAGGTTTGCCCGTTCTTTGTACATAAACCTTTGTGATGGTTTCGCGAAGTTTTAGTAGTTCTTCCGCTTCCAAGATAAATTCTCCCGTTTGTGCCTCATAAAACGAACTAGCGGGTTGATGGATCATTACCCTGATGATATAATAGAAAAGGTTCTTCTATTTCGCAGAATGAGGCGAGATAACCAAAAAAACAGAGAAAATTGAATAACCGTACAGGCTTTTTTTGTGCATTGCATACGGCTCCACAATGGAATTTACGTTTTTGACCTTTCCTTTCGGCGAAAGAAAACAAAATATAGGTTGTATTATAGGCAGATCCATAACTGATCCAATTACCATCCTTCTTTTTTATAGGAGTTAAAAATACTATGATGGTTCCGTTGCTTTATATATCATTTTTTTGATTCGTCTCTGATTCAGCAATCCCAAAGTGTCTTTTTTTTTTTTTAATATAAATTTTGTAAATAAGCTTCCGGTGTGAAAACAAAGTTTGTGACGCTGAGATGTGCCCGAATAGGTAAGATATCATTTGAAATACCCCTTCCTTATCTCATACTACTCTTTCAATATATAATCTAAATTTTTTTAATCTAAAAAATTTCATATCGAATTCGAAGTGCCATGCTATTATTACTTAACTAATTCATATTTCCGATGGCGAAGGCATAGTATTTTTTTCTCGAAAATAAAAAAACTCATTGGCGCCAAGCGTGAGGGAATGCTATACGTTTGGTAATTGCTCCTCCGACTAGGATAAAGGATGCTATTGAAGCGGCCAATCCCATGCATATTGTCTGTACATCGGGTCGCACAAATTGCATAGTATCGTAAATAGCCATTCCAGATATTACCCATCCACCAGGAGAGTTTATAAACAAATAAAGATCTTTGGTATCCTTTTCTATACTGAGATATATCATAAGACTAATAAGTTGATTCGAGATTTCGGTATCAACCTCTTGGCCTAAAAAAAATAATCTTTCTCGATAAAGTCGGTTGATTAGGATAAAATTTTATTCCTTAGGAGCCGTACAGGCACCTTTTGATGCATACGGTTCAACAAAAATTGTGAAAAAATCAATGTGTCGATTCCAACCCCCTTTTATTAGCTATTATAATCCTATAATAAAACGATTGATTAAGCCTGTCAGACTAACTTGATTCATTGATAGTTTTTTTTCATCGAGATTCAGTTGAAATGGCGATGGTTTTTTCTTGTTCCTGAACGGGCTTCTTCCTTTTTTTATTCCATTTTTTAGGTTTATGCTCTACCCCGAGTAAAAGGAAAAATTTGCCCGATTTTTATTTGCACATATAGGACAAATGAACCAAATACCGCATCTTTTTTTTACTACTCCTTCTTTTTTTTTTCAATTCATTTCTTTCACATGTCTTCTGTCAAATAGTCAACAAATTTTTAATTATATTATTTGATTTGATCAACAGTTTTAGATCACCCTGTTTCAATTTTTTGTATTTTTTAATAGAATTTTTTATCATAATTTTGCATATCATATAAGTAGTAATTATAAAAATATTATATATTAATTATCAATTGGGTTTTTGCTAAACGGAGCCTGGATATTTAATTTTATTAGTCCGATCACGTAAACCATAAAAATTTTTTGATAATCTAATATCAATCTAAATACTCCCTGCATTTAATTCCACTTTATTTTTTGCGCTTCGCGTTACAAATTTTTGATAATTCAATCAATCTTTTTGGGCGAAACAGAGGATATCTCGATCGAGGGAGAAAATGGGGAAATCCCATATAGCCCAATATATCTGACAAGTCGCACTATATGTCAACCCAAGATGTATCTCCTTCTCCAGGACTTCGAAAAGGTACTTTTGGAACGCCAATAGGCATAAAAAAAAAAGAGAATGAAGTTCTCTATTTCACTTTGATGTGGAAACGTAAGACTGGGGTTTCATTTTTTAATAATATTACCCTTTTTTCCTACTTTATTAATCATATTTAAATTAATCATATTTAATACATAAGTTGAATAAGCTAAAATAAAATATAAAATAAAAGTAAAGTAAGAGAGAATGAATAAAAATACAGGCAATTTTTTACGAACGGGCTTCTGAATGATGAACAACAATAGCTATCTTGGTTCATATAAAATAGGATTCACCCCCATTGCGTATTGGTACTTATCGGATATAGAATAGATCCGCTTCCCTTTTTTCCTATGAATCGAATTGTTCCATTATTACTAACAGAATAGAACAAATATTAATCCTTTCTCCGAAATAATTACCTAAAAAGGGGGGGTCCGTAACATAGTTTTTTCCAATGCAATAAAGTTACATAGTGTCTATTTTTCGTTGATAAAGGGGTATTTCCATGGGTTTGCCTTGGTATCGTGTTCATACTGTTGTATTGAATGATCCCGGTCGTTTGCTTTCTGTTCATATAATGCATACTGCTCTGGTTGCTGGTTGGGCCGGTTCGATGGCTCTATATGAATTAGCAGTTTTTGATCCCTCCGACCCTGTTCTTGATCCAATGTGGAGACAAGGTATGTTCGTTATACCTTTCATGACTCGTTTAGGAATAACCAATTCATGGGGCGGTTGGAATATTACAGGAGGGACTATAACGAATCCGGGTCTTTGGAGTTACGAAGGGGTAGCCGGAGCACATATCGTGTTTTCTGGCTTGTGCTTCTTGGCAGCTATTTGGCATTGGGTATATTGGGATCTAGAAATTTTTTGCGATGAACGTACAGGAAAACCTTCTTTGGATTTGCCCAAGATTTTTGGAATTCATTTATTTCTTTCAGGAGTGGCTTGCTTTGGTTTTGGCGCATTTCATGTAACAGGATTATATGGTCCTGGAATATGGGTATCCGACCCTTATGGACTAACCGGAAAGGTCCAACCCGTAAATCCGGCGTGGGGCGTGGAGGGTTTTGACCCTTTTGTTCCGGGAGGAATAGCCTCTCATCATATTGCAGCAGGGACGTTGGGTATATTAGCGGGCTTATTCCATCTTAGTGTTCGTCCGCCTCAACGTCTATACAAAGGATTACGTATGGGAAATATTGAAACCGTCCTTTCCAGTAGTATTGCTGCTGTCTTTTTTGCAGCTTTTGTTGTTGCTGGAACTATGTGGTATGGTTCTGCAACTACTCCCATCGAATTATTTGGTCCTACTCGTTATCAATGGGATCAGGGATACTTTCAACAAGAAATATATCGAAGAGTTAGTGCTGGACTAGCTGAAAATCAAAGTGTATCAGAAGCTTGGTCTAAAATTCCTGAAAAATTAGCTTTTTATGATTATATTGGTAATAATCCAGCAAAAGGGGGGTTATTCCGCGCGGGTTCAATGGACAATGGGGATGGAATAGCTGTTGGATGGTTAGGACACCCCGTCTTTAGAAATAAAGAAGGGCGTGAACTTTTTGTACGCCGTATGCCTACTTTTTTTGAAACATTTCCGGTTGTTTTGGTAGACGGCGACGGAATTGTTAGAGCCGACGTCCCGTTTCGAAGGGCAGAATCAAAATATAGTGTCGAACAAGTAGGTGTAACTGTTGAGTTTTATGGTGGTGAACTCAATGGAGTGAGTTATAGTGATCCCGCAACTGTGAAAAAATATGCTAGACGGGCTCAATTGGGTGAGATTTTTGAATTAGATCGTGCTACTTTGAAATCCGATGGTGTTTTTCGTAGCAGTCCAAGAGGTTGGTTTACTTTTGGGCATGCTTCGTTTGCTCTACTTTTCTTCTTTGGACACATTTGGCATGGTGCTCGAACCCTCTTCAGAGATGTTTTTGCTGGTATTGATCCAGATTTGGATGCTCAAGTGGAATTTGGGGCATTCCAAAAACTTGGAGATCCAACTACAAAAAGACAAGCAGTCTGATGCAACATTGCTTTTTTCTTCTAGTTTCTGTTTGCGATTTTATTTAATAGGTAGGGTACTGTAGGAATCTTGATTTAAATCGCTGCCGTTTCTTTGACTCTTTTTCTTTCTTTATCCGGAGGGATACTCCTAAGTAAACAAAACAGGTATGAAAGCTATAATTGTAAACCACGATCAAATTTATGGAAGCATTGGTTTATACCTTTCTCTTAGTATCGACTTTAGGGATAATTTTTTTCGCTATTTTTTTTCGGGAACCACCTAAAATTTCAACTAAAAAATGAAATAATTTTTCATTATCTTCATTAACGTAATAAGCCTCCAAATATTTGGAGGCTTATTACGTCAACTAGTCCCCGTGTTCCTCGAATGGATCTCTTAGTTGTTGAGAGGGTTGCCCAAAGGCAGTATATAGAGCATACCCAGTAAAACTTACAAGTAACCCAGATATAAAGATGGCGACTAGGGTTGCTGTTTCCATTATTATAGAATTGAAAGACCACAATGGATCTATGCTAAGATCGTTTATTTACAACGGAATGGTATACAAAGTCAACAGATCATAATGAATACAAAATAAGATTTATGGCTACACAAACTGTTGAGGATAGTTCTAGATCTGGTCCAAGAAGCACTACTGTAGGGAAGTTATTGAAACCATTGAATTCCGAATATGGTAAAGTAGCTCCTGGATGGGGAACGACCCCTTTGATGGGTGTTGCAATGGCTCTATTTGCGGTATTCCTATCTATTATTTTGGAGATTTATAATTCTTCTGTTCTACTGGATGGAATTTCAGTGAATTAGACTGAGAAGAATCTTGAAGTCCTAGCTTTTAGTTCGATACAAAAAAGTAAAGTATGTAGGTCTAAAACTTTTAGCTTATTCTCCTTTGGTAGTTCGACCGCGAAATTTTTTTCTGCATTGTATATTTCCGGAATATGAGTGTGTGACTTGTTAGAATTGACCCTATGGATAGTACAGAGAATGTGGTCTGTCATCTTTATCAAGATGGTTTTACTTCGTCGGATATTCATTCGAGTATCTGGAGCACGAAATAGATCAAATAGATCACAAAGTATTCGAACTATGATTCATACTTAATACTCAGACCTCGTAGCCGGACTTCTTTCCGTTCTATCTTATAAACTTTAATAAATAAAAATATTTTTCTGCTTTTAAACTCTTATTTGGATCAAAGGACAAACGCTTCTTTG